AAAAAAAAGAAAAGGGATTTATTGCTATAGAGATGCTCGAAAAAAGGACTAGATTTTGCAATCATGAGAATAAACAAAAATGCTTGACCAAAGCATATGATCCTTTATTGAGTGGACCATGCCGTGGATCAATAAAAAAATCTGATTTATGTACAACCATGAATGATTTAATCCCTTATATGGAATATTCCATAAAAAGTCTTTGGATAAATAAGATCCATGAGTTACTTCCTAATAATTTCCGAGAATTTGAACATCAAAAGAATTCGCTTGATAGTGGTAAATCATTTTTTAATTATATTGGTAATTCTTTAAATTCATTTTCTTTTGAATTCACACCCAATTTTTCTTTGAAAAATTGTTCTTTATTGGCAGAACAAAGAAAAATTGATTCAGAAAATCAAGCAAAATCTTTGAAATTTTTATTCGATATAATTACAATTGATCCAAATGATCAAACAACAACTAGAAATAAATCTATTGGAATAGAAGAAATCAGTAAAAAGGTTTCTCAATGGTCATATAAATTGACCAATATTCTGGAAAAACAGGAGGAAGAAAATGAGGAAAAAGCGATAGAAGATCATGAAATTCGTCCAAGAAAAGCCAAACTTGTGATAATTTATGCTGATAATGAGAATAATACCAATTCTATTACTAATACGAATAATACTATTAATAGTAATGAAACAGAAGAGGTGTCTTTGATACACTACCCGCAACAATCGGATTTTCGTAGGGATTTAATAAAAGGATCCATGCGTACTCAAAGACGTAAAACAGTTATTTGGAAAATGTTTCAAGCAAATGTGCATTCCCCGCTTTTTTTTGATCGAATAGACAAAACATTTTTTTTTTCTTTTTTTGATATCTCTGAAATGATGAATCTCATTTTTAGGAATTCGGTTGAGAGAGAACCGGAATTGAAAATTTCCAATTTTGAGGAGAAAGAGACAAAAAAAAATAAAAAAATAAACGAGAAGAAAAAAGAGGAAAATGAACGGACAGCAATATCAGAAAGTTGGGAAAACATTATATTTGCTCAAGCAATAAGAGGTTTGATGTTAGTAATCCAATCCTTTCTTAGAAAATACATTGTATTGCCTTCATTGATAATAGCTAAAAATATTGGTCGTATGTTATTATTCCAATTACCCGAGTGGTATGAGGATTGGAAGGAATGGAATAGAGAAATACATGTTAAATGCACCTATAATGGTGTTCAATTATCGGAAACAGAATTTCCAAAAGATTGGTTAACAAACGGTATTCAGATAAAGATTCTATTTCCTTTCTTTCTTAAACCTTGGCAAAGATCTAAAAAACGATCTCATCATAGAGATCCAATGAAAAAAAAAAGAAAAAAACAAAATTTTCGTTTTTTAACAATTTGGGGAATGGAAACAGAAGTTCCTTTTGGTTCTCCCCGAAAACGACCTTCTTTTTTTGAACCCATTTATAAAGAACTCCAAAAAAAAATTATAAAAAAAATTAGAAAAGTAAAAAATAATTTTCTTTTCGTTCTAAAAGTTTTTAAAGAAAAAGAAATATGTGTCAAAATAGTTCTATTTATAAAACAAAAAATGAAGGAACTTGAAAAAGTCAACCCCATTTTCTTATTTGAATTGAGGAAGGTAAAAGTATATAAACCGAATGAAAATGTAAGAGATTCTAAAATAAATAATAAGATTATTCGCGAATCAACCATTCGAATTCGATCCATGAGTCGGGCAAATTACTCACTCATAGAAAAAAAACTAAAGTATCTTGCTGATAGGACAGTCACAATCAGGAATCAAATAGAACTAGAACGAATCACAAAAGACAAGAAAAAAATAGTTCTAACTTGTGATGATAAAAAATCGGAATCACAGAAACATATTTTGCAGATATTTAAAAGAAAAAAGATCCGATTTATACGTAAATTTAATTTTTTTATGAAATCATTCATTGAAAAAATATACATAGATATCTTTCTACGTATGATTACTATTTTTAGGATCAATGCACAATTTTTTTTTGAATCAACAAAAAAAATTATCACAAAATCGATTTACAACGATGAAACAAATCGAGAAGGAATTGATGAAACAGATCAAAATACAATGAACTTTATTTCGACTATAAAAAAATCGTTTTCTAATACTAATATCAGTAATAATAATAATAATATTTATTATTATAATTATGATTTATCCTCCTTGTCCCAAGCATATGTATTTTACAAATTATCACAAACCCAATTACTTAACAAGGGTCACTTGAGATCTGTACTTCAATACCATTCTTTTATTAAGGATAAAATCAAGGATTATTGTATGACACGAGAAATATTTGATTCCAAATCAAAGCAAATTTATAAGTCTGGAAAAAATGAATGGAAAAACTGGTTAAAGGGCCATTATCAATACAATTTATCTCAGACAAAATGGTCTCGATTAGTACCTCAAAAATGGCGAAATAGAATCAACCAACGTTCTACGATTCAAAATAAAAACTCAATGAAATTTGATTCACATAAAAAAGAAAAAGACCAATTAATTCATTACATGAAACAAAATTACTATACGTTGGCAGTGGATTCATTGACGAGTCAAAAAGAAAAATTTAAAAAACACTACAGATATTATCTTTTATCACATAAATATATGAATTATGGGAATAGGAAGGACTCATATATTTATGAATCAACGTTACAAGTAAAAGGAGACCAAGAAATTCCATACAATTTCAATACACTGAAACCCGAATCATTTTATGTATTGGTAAGTATAGCTATTAGTAATTATCTAGAAAAGGAATATATTATTGCTACACATACACATAAAAATCTGGATAGAAAATATTTTGATTGTAGAATTCTCCATATTTGTCTTAGAAAAAATATCGACATTGAGACCTGGACTAATACGCATATCAGCACAAAAATGGAGAAAAATACTAAGATTGAAAACAAAATTATCAAAAAATGGAAAAAAAAAGATATTTTTTCTCTTACAATTCATCAAGGAATTAAACCATCCCATCAAAAAAAAAACTTTTTTGATGGGATGGGAATGAATCAAGAAAAGGTTTATTGTACCATATCAAATCTAGAACCCCCATTCTTCCCAGAATTTGTGCCACTTCTTGATGCATATAAGATTAAACCATGGATCATACCAATCAAATTACTTCTTTTTAATTTTTATTTCTATGACAATATTAGTCAAAATAAAAGCATCAACATAAATCAAAATAAAAAAAAAAATCTTTCGATATCATCTAATCAAAAAGAATATCTTAAATTAGAAAATTCCACCCAAGAAAAAAACGAACAAGAGGGACAAGAAAATCTTGGATCAGATCTACGAAAACAAAAAAATGTTGAAGACAATTACACGGAATCAGACATTAAAAAAGGTAAAAAGAAAAAACAATCCAAGAAAAATAAGGAAGCAGAACTAGATTTATTCCTGAAAAAATATTTCCTTTTTCAATTAAGATGGGATAACTCCTTGAATCAAAGAATGATCAATAATATCAAGGTATATTGTCTCCTACTTAGACTGATAAATCCAAGGAAAATTGCTATATCCTCGATTAAAAGAGGAGAAATACATCTGGATATAATGCTAATTCAGAAAAATCTAGTTCTTACAGAATTGAGAAAAAGGGGAATATTGATTATCGAACCGATTCGTTTATCTATAAAAAGGTATGGAAAATTTATTATATATCAAACCCTAGGTATTTCATTGATCGATAAAATGAAGCACCAAACTAACAGAAAATGGATAAAAAAAAGATATGTTGATAAGAATAATTTTGATAAATCCGTTGCAAGACACGGCAATATGCTTGTGGATGGAGACAAAAGTAATTATGATTTCTTTGTTCCTGAAAATATTCTATCTCCTAGACGTCGTAGAGAATTGAGAATTCTAATTTGTTTTCATTTTCGTAATTGGAATTTTGTGGATAGAAATCTAGTATTTTGCAATGAAAACAACATAAGAAACTCTGGAAAATTTTTGAATGAGGACAAGCATTTTAATACTAATACAGATACAAATAAATTCATTAAATGCAAATTGTTTCTTTGGCCCAATTACCGATTAGAAGATTTAGCTTGTATGAATCGCTATTGGTTTAATACCAATAATGGCAATCGTTTCAGTATGTCAAGGATATATATGTATCCACGATTCAGAATTTGTTAATAGTATATTTCCTATATATCTGTGATATTTTTCGGTAGATAAAAGCCGAAAGATATACATATACGCTGTATTACATTCTGGTACATGACACGGATCTAATGGCGTATCAACTCAATTGGATCTAGGACGAAATCGGCAGAATCTTTTTAGGTACAAAGAAATTATTCTCTTCCATGAATGTAGAAAAGAAAGAGAAAAAATCCAAATTTTTGTGTGTACTAGATTAAAATAACTGGCATAAAGATTATTATTTGGATTTTTCCTGATCGATTCGGTAAAGTAAAATAAATCCATGGGAAAGAAAAAAAAGATAGAAAAATTTTTTATGATCAAAAATTCATTCATCTCAGTTGTTTCACAAGAAGAAAAAGAAGAAAACAAGGGTTCTGTTGAATTTCAAGTATTAAGTTTCACCAGCAAGATGCGTAGACTTACTTCACATTTGGAATTGCACAAAAGAGACTTTTTATCCCAAAGAGGTCTACGAATAATTCTGGGAAAACGTCAACGGCTCCTGGCTTATTTGTCAAAGAAAAATAGAGTCCGTTATAAGAAATTAATGGATCAGTTGGATATTCGGGAGCCAAAAACTCGTTAATTTAATCGTTTGAATTTTTTTTTATTTTAATAGTTATTTATTTTATTAGATTTTTCATTTTGATGAACCTCGTTTTGAGGAATTCGTGGAATAATGAATTAAGGAAGAAAAAATATGACTATACCGGCTACAAAAAAAGATCTCATGATAGTCAATATGGGTCCTCACCACCCATCAATGCATGGTGTTCTTCGACTGATCGTTACTCTCGATGGTGAAGATGTTATTGATTGTGAACCCATATTGGGATATTTACACAGAGGGATGGAAAAAATAGCGGAAAACCGAACAATTATACAATATCTTCCTTATGTAACACGTTGGGATTATTTAGCTACTATGTTCACAGAGGCAATAACGGTAAATGCACCAGAACAATTGGAAAATGTTCAAGTACCTCAGAGAGCCAGTTATATCAGAGTAATTATGCTGGAGCTGAGCCGTATAGCTTCTCATTTGTTATGGCTTGGGCCTTTTATGGCAGATATCGGTGCGCAGACTCCTTTTTTCTATATTTTCAGAGAGAGAGAATTGTTATATGATTTATTCGAAGCCGCCACAGGTATGCGAATGATGCATAATTATTTCCGCATCGGAGGAGTAGCTGCTGATCTACCTCATGGCTGGATAGATAAATGTTTGGATTTCTGCGATTATTCTTTAACAGGAGTTGTTGAATATCAAAAACTTATTACACGGAATCCCATTTTTTTGGAACGAGTTGAAAGAGTGGGCATTATTGGTGGAGAGGAAGCAATAAATTGGGGTTTATCAGGACCAATGTTACGAGCTTCCGGAATCCAATGGGATCTTCGTAAGGTTGATCATTATGAGTGTTACAATGAATTCGATTGGGAAGTCCAATGGCAAAAAGAAGGAGATTCATTAGCTCGTTATTTAGTACGAATAGGTGAAATGGGGGAATCCATAAAAATTATTCAACAGGCTCTAGAAGGAATTCCTGGAGGTCCCTATGAGAATTTAGAAGTCCGACGCTTTGATAGAGCAAAAAATTCCGAATGGAATGATTTTGAATATAGATTTATTAGTAAAAAACCTTCACCCAATTTTGAATTGTCGAAACAAGAACTTTATGTCAGAGTAGAAGCCCCAAAAGGAGAATTAGGAATTTATTTGATAGGCGATAATAGCATTTTCCCCTGGAGATGGAAAATTCGTCCACCCGGTTTCATCAATTTGCAAATTCTTCCTCAGCTAGTTAAAAGAATGAAATTGGCTGATATCATGACGATACTAGGTAGTATAGATATCATTATGGGAGAAGTTGATCGTTGAAATGATAATTGATACGACAGAAGTACAAGCTATCAATTCTTTTTCTACATTGGAATCCATAAAAGAAATCTATGGACTCATATGGATGTTTGTATCCATTTTTACCCTTATATTTGGAATCATAATAGGGGTACTAGTAATTGTATGGTTAGAAAGAGAAATATCTGCAACGATACAACAACGTATTGGGCCTGAATATGCTGGTCCGTTGGGAATTCTTCAAGCTTTAGCAGATGGGACTAAATTACTTTTTAAGGAGGACATACTCCCATCTAGAGGAGATATTCGTTTGTTTAGTGTCGGACCGTCTATAGCGGTCATATCAATTCTACTAAGTTATTTAGTAATTCCTTTTGGGTACCGCCTTGTTTTAGGTGATCTCAGTATAGGTGTTTTTTTATGGATCACCATTTCAAGTATTGCCCCTATTGGGCTTCTTATGTCAGGATATGGATCGAATAATAAATATTCTTTTTCAGGTGGTCTACGAGCTGCTGCTCAATCTATTAGTTATGAAATACCATTAACTCTATGTGTGTTATCAATATCTCTACGTGTGATTCGTTGGAACATGAACTTTTACCTCTTTCCTAGAAATAAATAAAGAAAAGAGGTTGAATGTATTGAATAGATATTTTTTTTTATTCATCAATGAGTTAAACCAGATAGTTATATGAGTGAAACAAAACAGCTTATAAATATAAATTTGCAGTAAGAAGAGAAAATCTCATTCCCTATGTACAAGAATGAAGTTAAAGTAAACATAAGCAGCGTAAACTGTTTACCCCAAGATTGAGATTCGTTGATTAGTCATCATATCTTGAAGCGGGTGCAAAAGATCAACTGTATGGAGTTTCCACTACTGCCTTGTATGTATTAACATACCGGGGATCAATCAAAAATCGGTGGACAGTTAGGAACACCAAGGTACACAAAGGATTAGTAATGGGGATAATGTAAGGTATCAAAAAAAGAGATATTTCTGCATAAAACGAATCATAATAAGGGCTTTAAGTTGGTAGAAATGATCAAGAAGTACCTCCCTACGATTCCGATCTCGAGTATGTTCCTATTCACTGATTAAAGAAATAACTATCAAGAACGAATTAATCCTTTATTTTTTTCTAAATACCTTCTTCTGAGACAGAAGAACAGGAACAAAAGAAATGGAATGCAATAATCGAATGAATGAATAAAAATTTTTATAAAAAAAAGATCTTTATTTATTCTTTCTTTCCTATATCCGTATTTATACATACGGAATTCTTATCATGATTCATGAACTAATGCCTATATAAACTAATGCCTATATATATATATTGATAACGAATATTTTATTGAAAGATTAAGTTATTACCGAACAAAGAAAAATTATCATTATAAGGATGAGATCAATTCGAAAGCACTTTTTTTCTTATTCTAGCGGACAGAATTCCATTGGTCTAATTTAGGACTCTCCGATGTATCTTTTCTTTATTCGATCTATCCTACAAAGAGGGCGAAAATACCGAACCAGTCCTTACATTTATTTGTGGCCATAGAGGAGCCGTATGAAGCTGAAGTTTCATGTACGGTTTTGTAATAGCGATGGGAACAGTGATGTTATTATCGACTATGATTATCTAATAGTTCAAGTACAGTTGATATAGTTGAAGCGCAGTCAAAATATGGTTTTTGGGGGTGGAATCTGTGGCGTCAACCTATAGGGTTTATTGTTTTTCTAATTTCTTCTCTAGCCGAATGTGAGAGATTGCCATTTGATTTACCGGAAGCAGAGGAGGAATTAGTAGCAGGTTATCAAACCGAATATTCAGGTATCAAATTTGGTTTATTTTATATTGCTTCTTACCTAAATCTATTACTTTCTTCATTATTTGTAACAGTTCTTTACTTAGGTGGGTGGAATTTTTCTATTCCGTACATATCTATTCCTGAACTTTTCGGAATAAATAAAATGGCCGGAGTTTTTGGAATGATAATTAGTATCTTTATTACATTAGCTAAAGCTTATTTGTTTCTGTTCATTCCTATCACAACAAGATGGACTTTGCCTAGGATAAGAATGGACCAACTATTAAATCTTGGATGGAAATTTCTTTTACCTATTTCTTTAGGTAATCTATTATTGACAACTTCTTCCCAACTTGTTTCACTATAAATAAGAAAATACGATAACGATATTCCAGATTCATAACCTCTTTCAAACAAGAGAAAGAAACATCAATTTATTCCTGGATATTTACAATATGTTCTCTATGGTGACTGGGTTCATGAATTATAGTCAACAAACAATACGAGCTGCAAGGTATATTGGTCAAAGTTTCGTAATTACCTTATCCCACACAAATCGTTTACCTATAACTATTCAATATCCTTATGAAAAATCGATCACATCAGAACGTTTCCGTGGTCGAATTCACTTTGAATTTGATAAATGTATTGCTTGTGAAGTATGTGTTCGTGTATGCCCGATAGATCTACCCGTTGTTGATTGGCGATTTGAAAGAGATATTAAAAAAAAACAATTGCTTAATTACAGTATTGATTTTGGGGTCTGTATATTTTGTGGTAATTGTGTCGAGTATTGTCCAACAAACTGTTTATCAATGACTGAAGAATATGAACTTTCTACTTCTGATCGTCACGAATTGAATTATAATCAAATTGCTTTGGGTCGGTTACCAATGTCAATAATTGGAGATTACACAATTCAAACAGTTATGAATTCGACTCAAATCAAAATAGACAAAGATAAACCCTTTGATTCAAGAACGATTACCAATTACTAAGATTTTGTTTTGATATAAAAGACCCAATCTTTTTTTATTTTGTTTGGTCAGTAACTACAAATAATAACTAATAATTATTGATTGTTGAGAATTATTCTTTGATTTAAACTGAGAATATATTTTATTTTTCGTGATGATTTCGAAATATACAATCCCCATTACTCTTTTCTCGATAATTTTATCTATATCTACATTAATCCATATAAAAAAAAGTTTGAATTAGGAATGTATCATATACAAGAAAAAAGGGGTTACCCCTTCTCCTTTCCTGGACCATTCAGTAAGGTCATGAAATATTTCGACTTATTTATTAATTTCTCATTTTAATAATGGATTTACCTGGACCAATACATGATATTCTTGTAGTATTTTTTGGATCAGTTCTTGTATTAGGAGGTCTGGGAGTAGTATTACTTACCAATCCCATTTTTTCTGCCTTTTCGTTGGGATTGGTTCTTGTTTGTATATCCTTATTCTATATTCTATCGAATTCCTATTTTGTAGCTGCCGCACAGCTCCTTATTTATGTTGGAGCCATAAATGTCTTAATCATATTTGCTGTAATGTTCATGAATGGTTCAGAATATTCCAATGATTCCTATTTTTGGACCATTGGAGATGGGGTCACTTCACTGGTTTGTACAAGTATTCTTTTTTCACTAATTACTATTATCCCAGATACGTCATGGTACGGAATTTTTTGGACTACAAGATCAAGCCAGATTATAGAACAGGACCTAATAAGTAACATTCAACAAATTGGGATTCATTTATCAACAGATTTTTTTCTTCCGTTTGAACTCATTTCCATAATTCTTTTAGTTTCCTTGATAGGTGCAATTACTATGGCTCGTCAATAATAAATACTTAGATTAGAATGAAATTCTAAGGTTTATAAATTTCTAAATAAATAAAAAAAAATAAATGGAAAGGTTTAAGGTTTTTATAAGGTTTTTAATTAAACCCATCTATTGCCAATACCTTCTTTTATTCTGTAATCGTTCTATTCTAATCAATCGAATCGGTTGAATTGTTGTTCATATTGAAATGAATCGAGATTGATAAGGAGTTAGTCAATGATGTTCGAGCATGTACTTTTTTTTAGTGTCTATTTA